AGGTAAATCGATGAGCTCGATTCGATTAGTCCTTATACTATATATAACCATTTGAACCCTGAATTGTTCTATGACTCATATTCCGGAGTATATCTTTTAACGTAACGGGTCAAACAAAAAAAAGAAAATTCCCCATTTTTTCCTGCCCCTAAATTAAATATTAAATAATGGTAGACTGGAAATGAAAGTCCCTTTCTCGCATTCGTTCTCTATTGCATTGGCGTAAAAACAAAACAATATCTGATTCCTTGAAATCAAGGAAAGATATTGAAAAAGAAATTTTCGAAATCAACTTTTATATGTAGCGGAAAAGAATAGCGATTTATTCCTATGAAGTATCCAGTAACAAGAAGATGAAATCGGAAATATCGACAAATTCTTGCCTTGCGTGGTCTAAGGAAATAAAAAAAATCAATCCGCTTGTACAATTTAATCTATATCGAATTAATCTATATCGAATTTAAATATCAGAATAGCTGATATAGTCATCATTCAACGGGTCAGGTCCACTTACTTTTTATTGATTTATAATTTTATGGTGGGTTTGATAAGAACAATGGAGAAGTAAGAATACTTTGGTTTGGTTATTAATAATGGGGATTGGATAAAGGACTACTATGTCACTACAGGGTAGACTACTCCTAATAAGTGCAATTAGTTATTATGATAATGAATAAATGTTCAACTTTCTAACTATAACTCATAATAATCAGAACTCATTATAATGGTGGTTACCTTTTTCTTTTTTTAGAAAAAAAAAATATCTCTGTTCTCCGCTGAAAAATGAAGACTAAATCTTGAGTTTAGTGGAAAAAGCCCTTTATCGGATTTGAACCGATGACTTACGCCTTACCATGGCGTTACTCTACCGCTGAGTTAAAAGGGCCCGTTTTATTCAATTCATGAATTTTCCATTATGAGTCTAATGCATATATGTCTGCATATGCATATGTGTCTGCATATATGTATATATGTACATATATGCATAGGGGTTCATACAATAACCATCAAATAAAAAAATTCTATGGAATCATAACATAAAAAAAGTAGGAAAGACTCTTCGGATCTAGTCATACCATTAGATTCTATTGACAATTCCCCCAAAACTGTTCATAGTATGATAATACTATGATGATGATTATCATAGTATGATGACGGTCGGGTGGATATGCCCCTATCGTCTAGTGGTTCAGGACATCTCTCTTTCAAGGAGGCAGCGGGGATTCGACTTCCCCTGGGGGTAGGAAGGAAGTTGATCGTAGATTATCAATAAATCTAGAATTAATTCTTCCTGGGTCGATGCCCGAGCGGTTAATGGGGACGGACTGTAAATTCGTTGACGATATGTCTACGCTGGTTCAAATCCAGCTCGGCCCAATAATTCGTTGCTCCATGAATATGAAATAACCAATTTGTCCTCCAGAAACAGAAATGCCTGATCCGTAGAAATGAAGAGAAAGAGTCAATTTTATCTCTATCCATGTTTTTCTCATTCGTTCTGATTTTTCTAACGATCTAGATTAATGATACTTAATTAAGATTAAGTAAGTATCATAAAGATAAAAAAAATAGTTCTTTTTCTCATTGAAAAATTTATTATCTATTTTTTTGGCAATAAAATAACCACTCGTTACTAGTAATCCGTATCGCTCTCACTATATTCCATATCCATGTGGATATTCAGTATATCATTCGTGTTTCTGTTACAACACAACGAATAGAATGTTCTTATCAAACTAGTAAGAATATGTATGCCATACACCTTGCTGGGATTGTAGTTCAATCGGTCAGAGCACCGCCCTGTCAAGGCGGAAGCTGCGGGTTCGAGCCCCGTCAGTCCCGAACTAGGATCCGATGAATTTATCAATTCATCTCCCCATTTTCTGTGAAAGGGGGGACGGGTAGCAAGATCTAATCCCCAGCGGAGCGGGGATCCTTATTTCTTTTGTTTTTCGTTTCGCATTTATCATCAGACAAGTACGGGAATTTCCATTTCTTTCACTAATACCGATTGATAAGGGGAGACATATGTAAGTTGGTACAATCGGTGGCATTACTATATTCAGTATTTTAATAGATACCATACTCGTCTGACTTTCTTTTTCAACTGTTCTTAAACAATGAAATGGAATGGAGTTCCCCTATTTTTACCGGGAGTACATACACAAATTGTATTCGTTTATTGTACGATACACAATGAACTTAACATAATTACCTCGACTTTGTTTGTGTATCCTCAATGACTAATTGGAAACAATCTATCTATTCTCATGCAAATTGCACACTGAATTTTTTATCTCATAATTGTATGTAATTGTATGTATAAGTATAAGTATAAGGAAAGAGAGTTATATAAGGAAGACAAAGATAGTAGGTTATGGAAAAGAAAAAAAAGTGGAAAAAAGGATGAAAAATTCAATGGAATTCCTGATCCAATAAAGAATCCCATTTCGGATTTAGTATGGATAAAATAAAAGATTTTCTTATGTTATACTATTCAATTCTCGACGATGAATCGATTTGATAGATCAGATATTGTTATTCATAATATTGATCCGATTCAGTATCATCAGAATTCAATTCATCCCGTTGAACTGACAGGAGTAAAATTTCTTATCTCTATGGGATTAGATCCCGAGTTATTGCGAAGTAAAAAAACAATGAGATTATGGAAGTCAATATTCTCGCATTTATTGCTACTGCACTGTTCATTCTAGTTCCTACTGCTTTTTTACTTATTATCTACGTAAAAACAGTCAGTCAAAATGATTAATTTAACTGAAACTTGGTTGGATTATTAGTTCTTATCAATGATTGAAGAAATAAAAGAAAGGGATTAAAACTCCAAGTTTTAAATGAAATGATTTGGCTGGAATCATAAGTATCTGAGATAGTGTGTGGTAGAAAGAACTATATATAATATAGTTCTTTCTACACACTAGATAGTATTGTATATCATCTAATACATATACATCGAAATAGCAGTCTAATTCTATTTCTTTTTTTTTCGCTACATCTACTTGTATGGGTTTCGATCAATCCAAAATAATCCAAGGCCAACTCTTCTAATTCCTAGGCTTCTTATAACTTAATAACTTAATATATAGTATAGATTTATATTAATAATTAGATTTATATATAATATATAAAATAAAAAAAAAAATAAAAGAAAACGAAACCAGGGAATCTTTTTTTTTTTTTAGTTTCGCAAAACGATCAATTAAACGATTGATACAATTCGATCACTCAATCGATTATTCAATTAGTAGTACCCCTAGAGTCCACTTCTTCCCCATACTACGAGTGAGAGGGAAAATGTAAAGACTACCATTAAAGCAGCCCAAGTGAGACTTACTATATCCATGTGAATTATGTCTCCTATCTCTATGAAGGAATTATTTCATTATTGATTATTGATCAATAATCATAGTGGAATCAATGGTGCAGAGTCAAAAGAAAATAGTATTCTGACTTAACTTAAGGCTATTGATGAACTAATCCAATGAATCCACTCGTAACAAGTTCCTATATTAGAAAATTTCTGGTAGAATCGGGAAGCATTAAGCACAAATACGATACACACACCTTTTTTTTTTATTTGGAAATAGCAAAGGAATGCTTCTAATGGAACATGTAGAAATAGTAAGACCTATTGTTATTGTTTGTTACCTTTCTTTCATAAGCAAAAGACGTCAAAATATACCATCAAGATAGATAACCATCTATCAGATACCTCTATTTTATTTGATCTAAGGCTTACGTCTTTCTTTCTGTGAAAGAATGGAATGGTAAGACACCACCACCATTATTACATACATTCTTTTTTTTGTAATCTATAGGTAGTGTAAGATAATTAGGAAGTCTTGATAGTCTTTTGTATAATCTCTTCTTCAATCCTAGGAGCAAAAATGGAGTGTCCTTTAGGAACCTTTGGATACTAAGATTTCCGACCTCTTACTTTCGTAGTTCTGAATCCCAGAATTGACTCTCACTATTTATTTGATTCAATTGATATCATAAATCAAATAAATGTCCGAATCAATCATTAATTAATAAGTAAGGGTTACTTCATACCTATTGGTTTAGATCAGCAGAATAAGAAATTTCAAGTCTTTTGTTGATCAGGCGACACCCGGATTTGAACTGGGGATAAAGGATTTGCAGTCCCCCGCCTTACCACTTGGCCATGCCGCCAAATCTGATCCAAAATGGACAGTATTTTTATCCATCCATATTCTATTACTAATTTTTTTTGATCTTGAATCCCATTGTACTTATCCCTTTTCAAAAATGAATCCCTATTTTTTATTGGATCCAGTTTAGATTATTCTCTTCGATTGATTGTATCTCAAAAGACACACCGCTTAAAAACTTCCCTTCTCCTTCTATTGAAAAGAGAAAAAATAGATTTCCGGTCAGAGACCGAAAAATTCAGGGCAAATTGGAACCATTAACGATTTTTACTTTAGAATTAGTGAACGGTTCTTAAATTTGTATCTCAAATAGTGTTTCTTTAATGGTATAACAAAATCAAATTGATTTACGACTAATCAGTATCAATTATTTTCAATAATCAATCCTTTTCAATTTCAATTATAACAAAATATATGTGGATATGTAAACCCCAGAACAGAAATTGTTACACAGATACCGAATTGGGTATTTCTCTTATGTACATATCCCTATAGAGAATTATCGTGCTTAAATTTTTCATTGAATATTTTGAATAGAAAATAGGAATTATGATATAATGCGACCTGACTTCTGTTGCCACAAGTAAAATTACGATAAAAGATGCGATATGCGGATAGGTATATCGGCATGTACTTAATAAATACTACTCCTATTACTATTACTATTACGCAATTCAATCGTATTCTCTCTATAAATTCTACTACCAAAAAGAATCCGCGAATTCTTTTTTGAACATTAAAGTGTGCTAAAAAAAGGAAATTCTATAGTGTGCTAAAAAAAGGAAATTCTATACAGCTCCTGATTAT